ACCAGGATAAAAGATCCCATTGAAGCGGCTAACCCCATGCATATTGTATGGACATCCGGTCGCACAAATTGCATAGCATCATAAATAGCTACTCCAGGTATTACCCATCCGCCGGGAGAATTTATAAACAAATACAGATCCTTGGTATCATCTTCGATACTGAGATATATCATAAGACCAATAAGTTGATTTGAGATCTCGCTATCAACTGCTTGACCTAAAAAAAGTAATCTTTCTCGATAAAGTCGGTTGATTAGGGTAGAAGTGTATCCCTCAGAAACCGTACATGCACCTTTTGATGCATACGGTTCAAAAAAATTGCGAAAACAAAAAAAGAATCAATGTATAGATTCCAGTCCTCTTTCTTTTCTCACTTTTCTCATAACAGGTTCTTTTTGACCTCTAACAAAAGGGTTTTTCTTCTTCAATAAACACGAGTTTTGACTCCTTTATTTTTTTATTTTATTTAATAAAGTAAATAGAATAAAAAAGTCACTAAACTCATCGAATTAACTTCTCATTGATGTATTGTTTCATCGAGATTTAATCCAAATCACGATGGTATTTTTTTGTTCCTGAGTGGGTCTCTTTCATCTTTTTAGGTTTATGCTCTACTCCGGGTAAAGATTTGCCCGATTTTGATTTGCACATATAGGACAAATGCCCCCCTTACCATTTCTTTTTGTTATGACTTTCTGCTTTTTTTTTTCAATTTTTTTTTTCACACCTTCCAAGTATTTATTAACATTAACTCGCTTGACAAAGAAGCCAAATCGGAATCATTTATGATAGAACTAGTAATCATAGATATATTACCAATCAAATTGGGTTTTTCTAAACGGAGCCTGGATACTTCATTTTTTAGTTTTTTAGTCCAACCAAGCCAACCATAAATTATTCGAAGTAATATTAATCCCCCCAAAATAGATCTAATTGCACTTCACGCTCCAAATTTTTGATGATTCAATGAATCTTTCTTGGTTGGGCGAAACAGAGGATATCTCCATCCGGGAAGAAAACGGGGAAATCCCATACGACCCAATATGTCTGACAAGTCGCACTATACGTCAACCCAAGATGCATCTTCCTCTCCAGGACTTCGGAAAGGGACTTTTGGAACACCAATAGGCATTAAATGAAAGAAAAAAGAACTAAGTACTGTATTTCACTTTGATGTAGAAACGTAAGAATATGATTTTATTGTCTTTATAATATATATTGGCTTTTATCGTATTTATTTTATCCATGGATTAGAAAAAGTCATAAAGAAAAACAGGATGAATAAAGTCAAATTATTATTAATAAGGCGATGAAATGAATAAGTATGTACGCATTCGCTCATAGAAAATGGTATCAACCCCCATTGCGTATTGGTACTTATCGAGTATAGAATAAATCTGCTTCTCTTTGTTCCTACGAACAAAATTGTTCCATTATTTTATTACCAACAGAATAGAACAAATATTAACCCCTGTTCTGAAATAATCAATTCACTGAACAAGGGAGGTCCATAGGATAGTCATAGTAGAGTCTTTTCCAATGCAATAAAGTTACGTAGTGTCTATTTATCTTTGATAAAGAGGTATTTCCATGGGTTTGCCTTGGTATCGTGTTCATACCGTTGTATTGAATGATCCCGGCCGGTTGCTTTCTGTTCATATAATGCATACAGCTCTGGTTGCTGGTTGGGCCGGTTCGATGGCTCTGTATGAATTAGCAGTTTTTGATCCTTCTGACCCCGTTCTTGATCCAATGTGGAGACAGGGTATGTTTGTTATACCCTTCATGACTCGTTTAGGAATTACCAATTCATGGGGTGGTTGGAGTATCACAGGGGGAACTGTAACGAATCCGGGTATTTGGAGTTACGAGGGTGTAGCTGGGGCACATATTGTGTTTTCTGGTTTATGCTTTTTGGCAGCCATCTGGCATTGGGTATATTGGGATTTAGAAATATTTTGCGATGAACGTACAGGAAAACCTTCTTTGGATTTGCCCAAGATCTTTGGAATTCATTTATTTCTTTCAGGAGTGGCTTGCTTTGGTTTTGGTGCATTTCATGTAACAGGTTTGTATGGTCCTGGAATATGGGTGTCCGATCCTTATGGACTAACGGGAAAAGTACAACCTGTAAATCCAGCATGGGGCGTGGAAGGTTTTGATCCTTTTGTTCCGGGCGGAATAGCTTCTCATCACATTGCAGCAGGGACATTGGGCATATTAGCGGGGTTATTCCATCTTAGCGTCCGCCCGCCACAACGTCTATACAAAGGATTGCGTATGGGAAATATTGAAACCGTTCTTTCCAGCAGTATCGCTGCTGTCTTTTTTGCGGCTTTTGTTGTTGCTGGAACTATGTGGTATGGTTCAGCAACTACTCCGATCGAATTATTTGGGCCCACTCGTTATCAATGGGATCAGGGGTACTTTCAGCAAGAGATATATCGAAGAGTTAGTGCTGGGCTAGCCCAGAATCAAAGTTTATCAGAAGCCTGGTCTA